AGGGCACAAGTATAAATTGCTCAATAAGGCAACAGAAAATTCGGGTTCTCTTGATGAAAAGAATTCTAGCGCGGAGGATACCAGGATAAGTGATACAGAAAGTCTTGGATGGATCCCCGAAAATAGGGGAATTGATAATATTATATTAACTAAAAACCCGGGAGAGGAGGTAAATAATATGGAGAAGCGGGATCTGGAACGGGACGTAAATGAGCAAACTGATGGAACAGAGAATATAACGGAAACGGAGGACCCCACGCGAAAATTTGCGCATTTGTGGGTTCTCTGCGATAATTGTTATACTATGCACTACATAGACTGCATTGATGCAGCGAGAATCTGCAACAAATGTGGAATTCATATAAGAATGAGTAGTTTGGAAAGGCTAGCGCTTCTGATTGATCAAGGCACTTGGATTCCCATGGATGAAGACATGGTTTCGAGGGATCCAATTAAATTTGATAAAAAAGTTTTTTATGAAAAAATTAACTACAAAGAATTAGAAAAAGAATTTGCAGGTTATTATGCTAATAATGCTCTATGCACGGAGATACTCAATAATACACATAAGGAGGAGGATCTGGAAAATGATAAATATTGTTTCAAATGCGGGATTGATAGACCTGATTGTTTCGAGGAACTCCACGAAGGGGAGATTAGCCCTTTCCAAATTTTTTTCGGGTGTGCGAAATATGATACAAGGGATTCTGGTTTTTTCGAGGAATGCGCTAAAAAAGATGGGCTTTCCCATTTCGAAATTTGTTGGATACTCTCTAAATATTATAAATCAGATGAAGATGCTTTTCGGAAATTTTTTTCCAAAGATTCTGAACCAGATTTCAAAGACGATGAATTGTGTTCCGAAGCTTTTGAGACAGAAGATTCTGAACCAGATTTCAAAGACGATGAATTGTGTTCCGAAGCTTTTGAGACAGAAGATTCTGAACCAGATGTCAAAGACGATGAATTTTGTTGCAAAGCTTTTGATTATGAACCATATCTCAAAGACGATGAATTTTGTTCCAAAGCTTTTGAGACAGAATTTAATGAGAAACTTTTGGGCAATAAGCCGATTGAGATTTACTTTTTTAATCTGTCCTGCGGAAATTTTGGTAGTATTTCTTCCTTATTTTATAAGCGTTTTTTCGAAAATCGGGTGGATCTTCCCGAATTGGAACAATTTTGTTCCAAATTTGGGATTGATCTGTCCGAATTTTTTGAATCTTTTCCCAAACACGAGATGGATTGCCGCAAATTTTGTCAAGAAGCTGGCAGCCTGGGGATTTCATTTTCGCTTTTATCTGATTCTTGTGAAAAACAAATTAGTTATGAGTATCTTGACCTTGTTTTTTTTAGGAAAATACCAAAAAGTGTTTCTGGGATTTACAAATTTTTGGAGGAATCTTGCAAAAATGAGCTTGATCTTTTCTTTATTCTTGACGAAATTGGCGAAAGGGAGAGGTTTAGGATTCTTTCCAAGCTTTCGAAAACTTTTTGCCGTTATAAACTTGATATGCACAAATCCTTTGAGGATATTTCTGAAAATCATAAAAAAGGTATTGCTGAAAATGATAAAAAATATTTTTCCAGTGATCAGATTGATTTTTCAATGGATTCAAAAGATCATATTGATTTTGCGAGGGATTCTAGAGACCATATGGATCCGGATGAGGATTTTCAAAATCCAAGAGATCTTGACCCTGCTAGAGATTCTTCAGCAGGTTTTTCCAGAGATCATATTGATTTTGCGGGGGATTCTAAAGATCATATGGAACCAGATGATGATTTTCAGAATCCAATTGACCTTGATCCTGATAAAGATTCTTCTGGAGATTTATCGGGCCGAAGAGACTCAAAAGATCTTATTCATCATATTTATTTTGCGAAGGATTCTAGAGATCATATTGATCCGGATTCTAGAGATCATATTGATTTTGTGGGGGATTCTAAAGATCATATGGATCCGGATGAGGATTTTCAAAATCCAACTGACCTTGATCCTGATAGAGATTCTTCTGCAGATTCTTACAAAGATCATATTGATTTTTCAATGGATTCAAAAGATCATATTGATTGGGAGGAGGATTGTCGACCGCGAACTGCTCTGGATCTGGATAAGGATTCTTCTGGAGATTTATTGGATCGAAGGGGTGGTAATGAAAATGAAGAGGGGGATGGATACTGTCAAAATCCGACTGGTCATAACCCTGATAAAGATTCTTCTGGAGATTCAGCACGCCCAATGGATGGTATTAGCGTATATAAAGAGGAGGAAGACCCTCTTGCTTATATTTTTATGGATTCGGAGGATGTTACGTATCCTGTCAAGAAAGATATTTCCGAAAAAGAAAGGGAAGGATCGAAAAGGGGAGAAGAGTCTGCGGATTCTAGTGATTCTTCTGGATTCGAAGGGAGATATTATCGGGGCCATATGGATTTATTCCCCAAAGAGACCGGGTTAGAAGAAATTTCGGAAAAAGATAAGGAAGGTTCGAAAAAGGAAGAAGAGTCCAAGGAAGAAGAGTCCGCAGAATCTAATGATTTTAAATCCGAATCTGAATTCGAGCGGAGAGATGGTTCGAAAAAGGAAGAAGAGTCCAAGGAAGAAGAGTCCGCAGAATCTAATGATTTTGAATCCGAATCTGAATTCGAGCGGAGAGATGGTTCGAAAAAGGAAGAAGAGCCCAGGGAATATAGTAATTTTTATGAATTCTTTTGGGACCAGTTGAGAAAGGCTCTTAATGAAAAAGATAGTGATTCTGACTCCGAATTTGAATGCGATTGGGAAGAGTTGCCAGAGGATCTTTTTAAAAAAGATAGTGATTTTGGATCCGAATCTGAATTCGAGCGGAGAGATGGTTCGAAAAAGGAAGAAGAGTCCAAGGAAGAAGAGTCCAAGGAAGAAGAGTCCAAGGAAGAAGAGTCCAAGGAAGAAGAGTCCAAGGAAGAAGAGTCCAAGGAAGAAGAGTCCAAGGAAGAAGAGTCCAAGGAAGAAGAGTCCAAGGAATCTAATGATTTTGAATTCGAATTTGATGAAGAAGAGTCCGCAGAATCTGATGATTTTGAGCCCGAAGATGATGAAGAAGAAGAAGAAGAAGAAGAAGAGGATATAGATTATATAGATTATTATGATTCTTACCAAGACGAGACCGGGTTAGCTGAAGCTATTCAAACAGGTATAGGTGAACTAAACGGTATTCCTTTAGCAATTGGTGTTATGGATTTTGGGTTTATAGGGGGTTCTATGGGAGCCGCAGTAGGTGAAAAAATCACCCGGTTGATTGAATATGCTACCAAAAATTCACTACCCCTTATTATAGTATGTGCTTCTGGAGGGGCACGGATGCAAGAAGGCATTGTGAGCTTAATGCAAATGGCTAAAATATCTTCTGCTTTGTACGACTATCACCATAAACCGGTCGAAAAAAAATTATTATATATATCAATTCTTGCATCGCCCACTAGTGGTGGTGTGACAGCCAGTTTTGGTATGTTGGGGGATATTATTATTGCCGAACCAGACGCCGAAATTGCGTTTGCGGGTAAAAGAGTAATTGAGGAGGTTTTGAAGGTGGAAGTACCCGAAGGTGCACAAACAACCGAAAATTTATTCGACAAGGGTTTATTCGATCCAGTCTTACCACGTAATCTTTTAAAGAGCGTTCTAAGTGAGTTACTTGAGATGCACGGTTTTTTTCCTTTGAATAAAACCCAAGCCAAGCATTAGGGTCAATTATTTGTGTCAATTCAATCAAAGTATTTGGTTTATCGGAATCAAAGTAAAAACTAGAAGGATGGAAGTTTTTAGCTAGCGACGCCCTATTTGTAGAATATAAAAAATAAAAAAATATAATGAATATAGAATATATATTCATTATATTTCCGATTACTAATCAGGAAACCCCTATCAATAAGAAGGAAAAAAAAGAAGGACTTCTTACCTTTTTTTTCCTTCTGCGAAATTTGTCAAATAAAAAAAATTTCATGTTCCCTTTTTCCATTTTGACATATGTATATAATTCATAAATCACTTTTTTCCTCTTTCGGGATTTTCCGGGAATCCCCTTTTTCCTTATTTAAAATCCCTCTATTTTTTTTTTTATTGAATTAGTAGAAGCAAAAGAAAGAAGAAAAAATGAAGAATAATAAAGTCGATTATCATATATTATATGTGGAAAGGTTGTTTTTTTAGTTCTACATTCCTTGCACTTATTATATATACTCTACTTACTTCTACTTCTATAGATATAGAATTCGAATTCGAATTAATTTATTAATATAATAACATAATAACAAAAAAAAATATAACAAACAGGTACAATATAGTAAATCGAGGTACCCATTCTATGACAACTATCAACTTCCCCTCTATTTTTGTACCCCTAGTAGGCCTAGTATTTCCGGCAATTGCAATGGCTTCTTTATTCCTTCATGTTCAAAAAAACAAGATTGTTTAGATCCTGTGGGCCAAATCTAATTTTTCAAGACTTAGACTTGAATCATAAAACAGATATCTATTTAGCAGAATGGTCTACCGCGTGATTTCTTCCGAACATAAACGAAGGAGCCCTTATGCATGTGCATGCGGAAACATGACATTAGGGGTAGATTTATTATTTTTGATCTAACTAGTTAAAAGTAAAGATTCACATCAGAATGGTACTAGTTGATGAGAGTTACATCGGAAATAAAAAGAATAAGGAAAGTCAAATTCATTTGGGATATTCTTTCAATTCAAATAAAATGCAACCCGATCTACTATGAATTGGCGATCAGAACGTATATGGATAGAGCTTATAACGGGATCTAGAAAAATAAGTAATTTCTGCTGGGCATTTATCCTTTTTTTAGGTTCATTAGGATTCTTATTAGTTGGAATTTCCAGCTATCTTGGTAGGAATTTGATATCTTTATTCCCCCCCCAGCAAGTTATTTTTTTTCCACAAGGGATCGTGATGTCTTTCTATGGGGTCGCAGGCCTCTTTATTAGCTCCTATTTGTGGTGTACAATTTCTTGGAATGTAGGTAGTGGTTATGATCGATTCGATAGAAAAGAAGGAATAGTATGTATTTTTCGTTGGGGATTTCCTGGAAAAAATCGTCGCATCTTCCTCCGATTTCTTATAAAAGATATTCAGTCCATTAGAATAGAACTTAAAGAGGGTATTTATACTCGTCGTGTCCTTTATCTGGAAATCAGAGGTCAGGGGGCCATTCCCTTGACCCGTACTGATGAGAATTTTACTCCACGAGAAATTGAACAAAAAGCTGCTGAATTGGCCTATTTCCTGCGTGTACCAATTGAATGAAGTATTTTGAAATGAATGCTTTCTTTCTCAGCTCGGAATAAAATAAAAAATCTACAATCCTTTTTTATATGGCGTACCCTAAGTAAGGTAAATAACGGAAATTAAATCAGAACACCCATTCGGGTCAAAACAGACGTATACGGGTATACATAAAAACCAAAAGGAGAATTTTTTTTTTGTTTACAAATTTGTCTGCAAAAAAGGGGTTTTTTATTCGTATGGAAATCGACTCAACTCAATTCTCAATTCAATTCAGTAACAGTAATAAAAAAAAAAGTAAAAAATAGAAATAATAATGGACTCATTCCATATATCAAATCGATATAAATAACTTTCTTTAGGCCCAGTAGTTAGAATTGATAGGTTAGATACAATACAAAAAAATCCTGTATTTTTCTTATATTATTTAGCAATCTTTCGTTTTATTTTTATTCTTTCTTTTGTTCTCTTTAATGATCAAACAATTGGCTTTCTTATAATTATAACGAGAATTTTATTATTCGAATTTTGTTTTGTTTTGCTACCCATTTTTGATCATCACATTCAGACCCTCAATTCGTTATTTTGTGCTAGGGGTAACTTGTGAAATTTTTCCAAAGATTTGATTGATTGATATTATTGATATTTTGGTAGTCAAGTAAGTTCTCTCGTCTTGAAATCAAAATAATATTCATTAATTGAAGTGGATGTCCCACGTATTCATTAAAAGGAAGGAATTGCTTCGAATTGGATGGACCAATTGCAATATCTGGAAACACGATTTTTTTGTTTATTCATTCGAATTCAGAGTGGATTCTTTATTATAAATTTTGTGTTTTTTCAAGATTCAAGGACTAATTAACAAATTAGAACAAAAAAAACAGAAAATAGACTCATGGATTCGATACTTTGTAATAGAATAATAGAACTCATGTTTCATAGAAATACTAGGTCGCATAGAGTCGACGAGCGCGACGGGTTCGTTAACAATTTATAGATGAAAAAAAATGGAAAAAAAGAGAGCATTTATTCCCTTTCTATATCTTGTATCTATAGTATTTTTACCCTGGTGGATCTCTCTATCATTTCAAAAAAGTCTGGAATCTTGGGTTACTAATTGGTGGAATATTAATCAATCTGAAACTTTTTTGAATGATATTCAAGAAAGGGGTCTTCTAGAAAAATTCATCGAATTAGAGGAGCTCCTTTTGTTGGACGAAATGATAAAGGAATACCCGGAAACATATCTACAAAAGCTTCGTATAGGAATCCACAATGAAATGATTCAATTGATCAAGATGCGCAATGAGGATTGTATCCATATGATTTTGCACTTCTCGACAAATATAATCTGTTTCCTTATTCTAAGTGGGTATTCTATTCTGGGAAATAAAGAACTTATTCTTCTTAACTCTTGGGTTCAGGAATTCCTATATAACTTAAGCGACACAATAAAAGCTTTTTCTATTCTTTTATTAACCGATTTATGTATCGGATTTCATTCACCCCATGGTTGGGAACTAATGATTGGCTCTATCTATAAAGATTTTGGATTTGCGCATAACGATCAAATTATATCTGGTCTTGTTTCCACTTTTCCAGTCATTCTAGATACAATTTTAAAATATGGCATTTTCCGTTATTTAAATCGTGTATCCCCATCGCTTGTAGTGATTTATCATTCAATGAATGATTGAAAAGAAAAACGATATACGGATATTAATCCAATTAGAATTTAGAATTATAATGTTTCTTACTTCGTACATAATCAAAGCATTCAAAATCGTACTTACTCCTTCTATTTCTACCCACCCAAGGCGGGGAGTTTATCCCACATTCCAGTAATATTATTTCAGTAAATTCAGTTCAGTAAGGTAAATAGCAGAATCGTGGATAGGGAACTATACTAGCAACCTACCCAATTTATTGTAGAAATTTTCGGGATCAACGATTGATTGGACCATGCAAACTAGAAATACTTTTTCTTGGATAAAAGAACAGATTACTCGATCCATTTCCATATCGGTCATGATATATATAATAACTCGGTCATCCATTTCAAATGCGTATCCCATTTTTGCACAGCAAGGTTATGAAAATCCACGAGAAGCAACTGGGCGTATTGTATGCGCCAATTGCCATTTAGCTAATAAGCCCGTGGATATTGAGGTTCCACAAGCGGTTCTTCCTGATACTGTATTTGAAGCCGTTG